CTTCCGTGGAATTAGTTAACAAGGTCTTGCATCTTTCTATATCTCCCGAAAAAAATCCCCCACTAAGAATCCTTTTTGTTGGATCGTATTATAACGAATTCTTTGGGAGTTTTTAGGAAATACTTTAAAATTTTATTAAATTATGAAATTTATAAGACAAGAAAAGATAATAACTACTAATACGAATAATAAAAGGGTGGATTATCGTATATATATATTTCATGTAGAAACATGTAGAAAGATGAATTAGAAACATGTAGAAAGATGAATAGGTCCATTTATTTATATATTTATTGTATTTTATTAATTAATATATATTTCTTAAATTAATATATATTTCTTAAAACATATACTTATAGACTCCCTATCCCTATTAAGTATATATATACTCACTTAGGTATACTTAGTATAATATAACAATTATATATGAATTATAAGATATCTTTATAACAATATAAGGATAAGGTTCAAATATAAAACAATAAATATAACAATAAATAACAGGTACAAATATTAAATCGAGGTACCCATTCTATGATAACTCTCAACAGTCTCCCCTCCATTTTTGTGCCTTTAGTGGGCTTAGTATTTCCGGCAATTGCAATGGCTTCTTTATCTCTTTATGTTCAAAAAAACAAGATTTTTTAGATACAACAAGGACAAATCTTATATATATATATTTTTTCAAAACTTACTTGGATCATAACACGGATATCTATTTAGTAAAATATGGTATAATATGCGGCTTCCTTCGGGCATAAGCTCTTATGTATGTGTAAACATGATAAATGAATTATAACTATTTTCAAATAGATCGGGATCGGGGAGAATTTCTGAAATGTAAAGTCAATATATCTATATGTATTAGGAAATCATATGAAAGGGATGTTATTATTTTAGTTTGGATCTAAGAAATTCGATGAATTATCCCTAAAGGTTCACATCATAATAGTGCTGGTTGATGAGAGTTACTTCGGAAACAAAAAAAAGTAAAAAAAAATTATTTTTGTTATTCTCCCAATTCCAATAAAATGCAACTAGGTCTAGTTAGAGTATGAGTTGGCGATCAGAACGTATATGGGTAGAACTTATAGCGGGGTCTCGAAAAACAAGTAATTTCTGTTGGGCCTTTATTCTTTTTTTAGGTTCATTAGGGTTTTTATTGGTTGGAACGTCCAGTTATTTTGGTAGGAATTTTATATCTTTATTTCCTTCTCAGCAAATAATTTTTTTTCCACAAGGTATCGTGATGTCTTTCTATGGGATCGCAGGTCTTTTTATTAGCTCCTATTTGTGGTGCACAATTTTGTGGAATGTAGGTAGTGGTTATGATCGATTCGATATAAAAGAGGGCATAGTGTGTATTTTTCGTTGGGGATTTCCTGGAAAAAATCGTCGCATATTCCTCCGATTCCTTATGAAAGACATTCAGTCCATCAGAATAGAAATTAAAGAGGGTATTTATGCTCGTCGTGTCCTTTATATGGAAATAAAAGGACAAGGAGCCATTCCCTTGACTCGTACTGATGAGAATTTTACTCCACGAGAGATTGAGCAAAAAGCTGCTGAATTGGCCTATTTCTTGCGTGTACCAATTGAAGTATTTTGAAAAAAGGAACTGAAGAATGAATACTTTGCAAGAGATAAAAAACTCAAGAATCATCTTTTTTTCTATAGCATAACTTAACTGAAGTTTCTTCAGAACGCTTACTCGAGCCAAAGCAAACGTATATGAAACAATTCTAAAACTAAATTGTTTATGTCCACAATTTTTTTTATGCGTATGTAAATCCACTTAACTCAATTCAGTAACAAATCTAAATGATAGATTCATCATATATCAAAACAAAACATTTCATCATAAAGTAAAGAATTTTTTTTTCTAAATACTAAATATTTGATATTTTGATAGAACGGGAGTTCTTTCGTCTCGAAATCCGACTACTATTAATTTGAAGAGGGCTCTTTCTTATTCTATATTCTTTCTAAATTCAAGGACTAACCGCTGTACTGAATCACAAAAAAATCCGGAAATACATCGATGACTTGTAATAGAACTTATGCTTGATAGAAATATTAGTATCATATAGAGTCGACGAATGAGGTGCGTTCATTAAAAATTTTAAAATTCACAGACGAAAAAATGGCAAAAAAGAAAGTATTAATTTCCCTTCTATATCTTGCATCTATAGTATTTTTGCCTTGGTGGATCTCTCTCTCATTTAATAAAAGTCTGGAATCTTGGTTTACTAATTGGTGGAATACTAGGCAATCCGAAATTTTTTTGAATGATATTCAAGAAAAGAGTATTCTAAAAGAATTCATAGACTTAGAGGAACTCTTACGTTTGGACGAAATGATAAAGGAATACCCGGAAACACATTTACAAAAGCCTCGCATCGAAATCTACAAAGAAACGATCCAATTGATCAAGATGCACAACGAGGATCGCATCCATACAATTTTACACTTCTCGACAAATATAATCTGTTTCGGTATTCTAAGTGGTTATTCTATTCTAGGTAATGAAGAACTTGTTATTCTTAACTCTTGGTTTCAAGAATTCCTATACAACTTAAGCGACACAATAAAAGCTTTTTCTATTCTTTTATTAACTGATTTATGTATAGGATTCCATTCGCCCCACGGTTGGGAATTAATGATTGGCTCTGTCTACAAAGATTTTGGATTTGCTCATAATGATCAAATTATATCCGGTCTTGTTTCTACTTTTCCAGTCATTTTAGATACAATTTTTAAATATTGGATCTTTCGTTATTTAAATCGTGTATCTCCTTCACTTGTAGTGATTTATCATTCAATGAATGACTGAAAAGTGATCGAACGATCCAATTATAATATTTGTTACTTTGTACATAAGCAAAACATTCAAAATTGTACTTACTACCCATCCAAGGGATTCCTCCAATATTCCAGTAAAATTATTTATATTTAATATTTAAGTAAATAGCAAAATTATAGATAGGGAACTATACTAGCGACCTACCTAATTTTATTGTAGAAATTTTCGGGATCAATGATTGGACCATGCAAACTAAAAATACCTTTTCTTGGATAAAGAAAGAGATTACTCGATCCATTTCCGTATCGCTCATGATATATATACTAACCCAGGCACCCCTTTCAAATGCATATCCCATTTTTGCACAGCAGGGTTATGAAAATCCACGAGAAGCGACTGGCCGTATTGTATGTGCCAATTGCCATTTAGCTAATAAACCCGTGGATATCGAGGTTCCACAAGCGGTACTTCCTGATACTGTATTTGAAGCAGTTGTTCGAATTCCTTATGATCTGCAACTGAAACAAGTTCTTGCTAATGGTAAAAAAGGAGCTTTGAATGTCGGGGCTGTTCTTATTTTACCCGAGGGGTTTGAATTAGCCCCTCCCGATCGTATTTCGCCCGAGATTAAAGAAAAGATAGGAAATCTGTCTTTTCAGAGCTATCGTCCCACTAAAAAAAATATTCTTGTGATAGGTCCGGTTCCTGGTCAGAAATATAGTGAAATCACCTTTCCTATTCTTTCCCCGGACCCCGCTACTAAGAAAGATGTGCACTTCTTAAAATATCCCATATATGTAGGCGGGAACAGGGGAAGGGGTCAGATTTATCCCGACGGGAGCAAGAGTAACAATAATGTTTATAATGCTACAGCAGCAGGTATAGTAAGCAAAATAATACGAAAAGAAAAAGGGGGGTACGAAATAACCATAGCGGATGCATCGGATGGACGTCAAGTGGTTGATATTATCCCTCCAGGACCGGAACTTCTTGTTTCAGAGGGCGAATCCATCAAACTTGATCAACCATTAACGAGTAATCCTAATGTGGGTGGATTTGGTCAGGGAGATGCGGAAATAGTACTTCAAGATCCATTACGTGTCCAAGGTCTTTTGCTCTTCTTGGCATCTGTTATTTTGGCACAAATCTTTTTGGTTCTTAAAAAGAAACAGTTTGAGAAGGTTCAATTGTCCGAAATGAATTTCTAGATCTGCGGATTTATCAACATCAAGCTCTAAAAATAAACAAATTTTTGTTGGGAATTATGTATGATCAAAAAAATTTTGCTTATTTATATTCTTTATTCTACCGGATTTCGGGAATTACTTAATACCGCATTCCTGGTCATAGTATATTGTGAAGGCGACTGACTGTTTTACTTAACTCTTCTTTATTTATTTGTTTTTTCAATCCAAATTGAAACGGTATGATATAGAATGAATCAATAGTTTTATATTTGACTAGAATCAAAACAAAAGATAAATAAGCGGAGAATAGAAACCAAAGTATAAATGAGAGGAACAAAGGATTTTAGGGGAGATTGTTCGTCTCCTAGTCCTTGACACAAGAAACGGAATTTTACCCAACCCTTTCTTGTGTCGAATTAATAAAGATTCTCGATCCCATTCGTAAAAAATGGATATTTGTAGTTTTCATTTTTTTTTTTTTTTTATATATAGGTTTATTTTATCATAACCCTTTTTTTTTTTTAGATTTCTTACGTAACATAGTGGTAGTGGACAAATAAATATAGGTCAATTTATTGAGCAATATAGAACTTCTTCAATTTCAACGAACTTATAAAAAAAAATTTCACTTTTATTAGATTAAATATTTATTAGATTAAATGGAGTAAGGTTCTATTCTATTAGTATAGAAAGGGTTTGCATGATATCTGATTGATAGAAATATATTATATTTCTATATAATTGTGAGTCATCCAAAAAGGGTAAATCGAGTGATTCCTTCTTTGTTTTAAGTATTGACAGATACTATTGAGTAACAGATGTTCTGAATCAATTAACGAAGTTCATTTTTTAAAAACATCATCAGAAAAGGTGGATGTTTTTGAAACATCTCTAAAAAAAAATATTATGATTATTAAGAACTCAACGGGACTTACCCCCTCTTTCCTTGTCTGATTCGAGGGGGATCCCGTTGAGTTCTTATGCTTTCATGTCTACAACTCAGTTCATCC